TCGAATATTCATGCGGGACATTCTCAGATTTTACGCGTGTGATACATGTTCCTTCTATTTCTCCAAGCAAAGCTCTTCTCATCGCAATGCCTATTGTGTCGGCTTGTCCTTTCATAAGTGGAGACAGAATAAAGCGCCCGTAATAAAGACGTTTACTTTCTGTTCTTGATTCAACACACTTCCACTGCAGCGTCCGAGTAGATACTGTTACTTTCTCTCGAGCCATAGTAATAATATTTTATTTGATTGAATTATTTATTTCTCTTGTTTCTCTTGAAATTTCTTCACTCTTCATTTCTACACACGTCTTTTTTTTGGAGGTCTACAGCCATTATGTGGCATGGGGGTTACATCCCGCACAAAAGTTAATAGTATACCACTTCTACGAATAGCTCGTAATGCGGCGTCTCTTCCGAGACCGGGACCTTTTATCATGACTTCGGCTCGTTGCATACCTTGATCGACTACTGTACGAATAGCATTTGCCGCTGCAGTTTGAGCGGCAAAGGGCGTTCCCCTTCTCGTCCCCTTGAACCCACAAGTACCGGACGAGGACCAGGAAACGACCCGACCCCGTACATCTGTAACCGTGACAATAGTATTATTGAAACTTGCTTGAACATGAATAACTCCCTTTGGTATTCTACGTGCACTTTTACGTGAACCAATACGTACATTTCTACGTGAACCAATTCTCGGTATAGCTTTTGCCATATTGTAGCATCTCATAAATATGAGTCAGAAATATATGGAATATATCCATTTGATGTCAAAACAGATTCTTTATTTGTACGTTTAGTCCTTTGGTGAGTCTGATTATCCTTGTCTTTGTTTATGTCTCGGGTTAGAGCAAATTACTCTAATGCGCCCCCGTCTGCGGATTAGTCGACATTTTTCACAAATTTTACGGACGGAAGCTCTTATTTTCATATTTGTCATTCCTTATCTTAATTCTGAATCTACTTCTTGGTAGAAAATAAGTTTCTTGCAATTTTTAATCTCGAATCGTATTGAATAAAAACCACCTAATCTTTCGAATCCTTGTTTCGGAGTCGATAAATTATACGTCCTTTAGTTGAATCATAACGACTTACTTCAATTGTGACTTTATCTCCTGGCAGTATCCGTATAAAACTACGTCGGATCTTTCCTGAAACATAACCTATAATCAGATCTTCATTATCTAACCGAACCCGGAACATGCCATTGGGAAGCGATTCGGTAATTAAACCCTCATGAATCCATTTTTGTTCTTTCATTTCAGGTAAAGCCCCCTTGAAGTATCAACTAATGTAGGAGAAACGATATTAGACAACTCACCCCTTTCTTTTTTTTTTTACAAATAGGAAGAGGTTTCGGATCCCATTTGGATATTAAAAGGATTACCATTTACCATATATAACATAAAATTTCTCCGCCGATTCTTTCTAGTCGAGCCTCCCGGTCTGTCATTATACCTCGAGAAGTAGAAAGAATTACAATCCCCATTCCACCTAAAATTCTAGGAATTCGTTGAGAGTTAGAATAGATTCGTAGACCGGGTCGGCTGATCCGTTTTAAATTTAAAAAATTTCTACAGGTATGGGGTCTTTTCCTATTCCTTCTATTATGTCGCAGGGTTAAAACCAAAAAATTTTTGTTTTTTTCTCGATGTTTTCTGACGTTTTCGAGAAAACCTTCTCGGAAAAGTATTTTAACAATATTTTCGGTAATATTAGTAGATGCTATGCGAACAACTCTTTTTCTATCCATATCCGCATTTCGTATAGAGGTTATTATCTCAGCAATAGTGTCTCTACCCATGATAAAGTAAAATTTTTGGTGCCTCAAAATTGGATCTAATTAACATGTTTTTTTATTGGTTTATGAATATGAATTTTTCAAGGTATATGCGTGAGATATAATCTACAAATTAATCTAGTTCTTAATCTATTTAATCTATTTCTTTTCAAATATCCCAAAGATATCAGGATCCCATTTTATAATACCTCGGGAGCTAATGAAACTATTTTAGTAAAATTGAATTGTCTCAATTCGCGGGGGATTGCACCAAAAATTCGAGTTCCCTTTGGATTTCCTTCTTGATCAATCACAACTGCAGCATTGTCATCATATCGTATTATCATACCGCTGTCACGTTTAAGTTCTTTACAGGTACGAACAATTACAGCTCTTACTACTTCTGATTTTTCTAGGGGCATATTTGGTACTGCTTCTTTGATCACAGCAACAATAACGTCACCAATATGAGCATATCGGCGATTACTAGCTCCTATGATTCGAATACACATCAATTTTCGAGCCCCGCTGTTATCCGCTACATTTAAATGGGTCTGAGGTTGAATCATATGAATTTTTGAGTCTATTCTTCCAATGCAAAGGATGAAGAAAATAAAAGAAATATTGTTTGTCAAAAAAAAGAAACCTTCGGTTTTCTTTCATTCCCAAGACTCATTTGTGTTGGTTCTACATTTTTATCCCGAAATAATAAATTGAGTTCGTATAGGCATTTTGGATGCTGCTATTAAAATCGCCCTTCTAGCTATATTTTCAGTTACTCCGCCCATTTCATATAGTATTCGCCCCGTTTTAACAACAGCTACCCAATATTCAGGGGATCCTTTCCCCGAACCCATACGTGTTTCGGCGGGTCTTATTGTAACTGGTTTGTCTGGAAATATACGGACCCAAATTTTTCCACCACGGCGTGCATTTCGTGTCATTGCTCGTCGACCCGCTTCGATTTGTCTAGATGTGATCCAAGCAGGCTCAAGTGCCTGAAGAGCATATTTACCGAAACAAATATGATTACCTCGATAAGATATTCCCTTCATTCGTCCTCTATGTTGTTTACGGAATCTAGTTCTTTTGGGGTTATAATTGATGGTTGTTTCGGAAGTCCATCTCTACTACAGAACTGGACGTGAGAGTTTCTTCTCATCCAGCTCCTCGCGATTCAAAATGGAATTGCAATTAATTTGAATAGACATTAGAACATTTTTATAAAAAAATTGATAAAAAAATCGTTTTTTTGGAACGTCCTATTAAATCTTTATTTTCTTTTGTCCTTTATCCAGGTTTACCAATTCAAATTCAAAAAAAAATTATCGCGGGCGAATATTGACTCTTGCAATCTCTATTTCAGTCCTAGCACTTGTTCGTCATTTCTTCGAATAGATGAATTTATTTCCGGTTCATTTCGCCATCCCAACGAGTGAATCATTAAGATTCATTTGTTCAATAAAATCTTTTGCATTCACAGGTTCCTTCGTCCCCACCACTTCGTACTAAATGGTTAGGTCAGAATTCTACAACGAAGCTTCTAATCCAATTTATACTTGAGTCAATCTTCTTAGTCTTTATTGGCTCGAAGCTCTTGAGTTTTTTCTTCTATAAGAAGAATTCATTTAATATTTCATTATGGATGAATCAATTAGTATTGATGCTTTATTACACTGTTTTTTATGAGAGGACTCATAGACCTTACATATTGGAATTCTATATCATTGATATTTTTTTATTTCTTTCTATCACCCTTCCATTTATCCACACTCTTGTTCTGTAATTTTGTTTTAAACTTAGAATTCATTAAAGTTTAATTGTAAAAAAATTTCAGTTGCTACAAAGATATGACCAATTTGGCATATCTTGACAGGTTCTTTAGATCCAGATAATATGAAGCGATGGGTTGGTTTTCATACTACTGGGCCGGTCTTTTTTTAATCCCAACCCCCTAAAACAAACCAACGAGTCACACACTAAGCATAGCAATTATATCAAAACAAAAGGTCAATCTAATTTTTATTCAACCCTATAGAATTAAAAGAATTAAAGAAGTCGGAATTTTTTTGATTGGCCAGAAAAAGATTTCCCCCTTTTTGTTCTATCGACGGAAAAACAATGAAAGTTTTGTTATTCCTCTTCCTTGTCTATAAAAATCCAAATTTTGATGCCTAATACCCCATAGATAGTCCGAACTGTATAGGAACAATAATCAATTTTAGCGCGAATGGTTTGTAGGGGAACCCTACCTTCTCTGATCCATTCGACACGTGCAATTTCTTTTCCGTCGATACGCCCTGCAATTTGTACTTGAATTCCTTTTGTATCTGCTTGTTCAGTCAATTCAATAGCCTTTTTCATTGCTTTTCGAAATGAAACTCTATTCTTTAATTGTCCGGCTATAAATTCTGCAAGAATATTAGGATTTCCATAAGGTTTTGCAATTCTTGTGATAGCAATGTTAAGTTTTCGGTTCACATAATGAAATTCTTTTTGTAGATTCATCTGTAATTCTTCGATTCCTCGGGGTCTACTTTCGATTAATAACTTCGGGAATCCCATAAAGATTATGACCTGGATCAAATCGATTCTTTTTTGAATCTCTATGCGGGCAATTCCCTCGGCACCGGAGGATATTCTCATATTATTTTGAACATAATTTTTGATAAAATCTCTTATTTTTTGATCTTCTTGTAGACCCTCAGAATAATTTTTTGGTTGTGCAAACCAAAGGGAATGATGGCTTTGGGTTGTACCAAGTCGGAAACCAAGTGGATTTATTTTTTGTCCCATACTACCTCACTATTATACGCATCATCATATACCCTAGTTGTCTTTTTCCATCTAGGGTTTTTTAACGAATAGAAAGATATCTCTTCATATTCATCTAAAGATATATCTTTCACTACAATAGTTATATGACAGGTAGCTTTTTTTATCGCATAACTACGTCCTCGAGCCCGGGGTTTTAATTTCTTCGCGGTAGGACCCTCGTTAACCTCAGCTTTACGAATTACTAAATTGGCTTCGTCGGAACCCATATTGAAACTAGCATTTGCTGCTGCAGAATAAACCAATTTGAAAATGGAATAACATGCTTTATAGGGCATGAGTTCTAGTATCATAAGTGTTTCCTCATAGGAACGGCCGCGAATTTGATCAATTATTCTTCTTGCTTTGTCAGCGGATAAAGATATATGTCGACCCAAAGCGTATAC